AAACCATGGATAAATCCAAGCGACCTTTTCTTAAATCAAAACGATCTTTTCGTAGACGTCTGCCTCCTATTCAATCGGGGGATCGAATTTCTTATAGAAATTTGAGTTTAATTAGTCGATTTATTAGCGAACAGGGAAAAATCTTATCGCGACGAGTGAATAGATTGACCTTGAAACAACAACGTTTAATTACTGTGGCTATAAAACAAGCCCGTATTTTATCTTTGTTACCCTTTCTCAATAATGAGAAACAATTTGAAAGAGCCGAGTTAACCGATAGAACTACAGGTCTTAGAACCAGAATGAAAAGGGTTTACTCTTGAATCATAATTTCAATCCGAACTCAAAGACAAGATTGGCTCTTTTCCGAGAATCCAGATGTGTCGTATGAAAAAAAAAGAATTGGAGAAAGCTTTTTGTATTGAGCGTGTTCACTCATTTTGACTACTTTAGCCTATTTTATCTTAATCATTTCTATTCTATCTTCCCGGAGAATGAACTCCGGGAAAAAACGTTTACAATATTCCAATAGATTCTTTCTAATCTACTTCTTTTGTGATCTCATTGGAAATCATATAAAGAAAATTCCTGTTTGATATGGCTATTTGTGCAAGTATTTTACGATTAAGAATCAACTGTCTCTTGTACAGATCATGGATCAACTTACTATAACTATAGTATACTCCACTCTCACGAATTACTGCGTTTATACGAGTGATCCACAGACGACGAAACTCTCTCTTTTTAATATCCCGATCCCGGTGAGCTGAAAACAAAGCTCTTATTCTCTGTTGAGTAATAGTTCGAGTAAGTCTTGAATGGGCCCCTCGAAAGCTTGATGCAAATAAACGAATTTTTGTTCTACGTCTTCGAGCTGTATATCCACGTCTAATTCTAGTCATTGAATAGATGAAACTTTTGCGAATAACTAATTGAGTTGTTTTCTTTCAGTTATTCTTTTAACATTTCCTAATCTATTAATAACAAAACGAATTTTTCCAATGTATAAACTATAAACTCCAATGGCTTTGTCTACTATAACCTTCCTAACCACGATTTTTTATTTCAATGCGAAATATGAAAGAAATTTTATTCTTTTACAGATGTCAAAAATAGAACAAATAAAAAATAGAAATGGATAAAGAAATAGTGTAGTGGGTTCCATCGTTTCTATGGTAACTTCTTAAACGGGGAGGTCTTCTCTATACACCGGAGCCCTCACTTCATTGTTATTGGTAACTTGTATAGTTCATCCTCTTTGGCTCTACCCAAGAATTATCCAGTAATAGTCCTTTCACAACGAAACCCACCTATACAGTAACGGTATTTAATTTAACTAGGAAAGTTAGCTGGGTAGCTGACCCTTTGATAGTCCGTTTTTGGCAGAGTAGGGGCGTAATCTTTATGCTTAAAAAAGAATTCCTCCGCTTAATGGATAATCATTTTATACCAATGGAGAATTGCTTCCCATCTTACATTGAGGTAATTCGACTTGCACCAATGGAAACCATAAAATTCATACACAATGCAGGAATATGAGAGGGGTTATTTATTTCTTTAGTTTTAGATAAATAGTAAATAGAATAAAGAAAAAAACCCTTTGTGATTCTATCCTATTTAACGGTACCCATCGTTGATATTGGCACCTTGTTTTCTTGCTTTTGTACCAGGCCATTATATGATATGATCGAAACGAGTCGCGCATACACCCGAGTACATGTTCCTCGTCGTTGAGGACATCCCCTAAGGGCGGGGGATTTCGTGACATTTCTGATTGGCTGTCTTGTATTTCTAATAAGTTGTTTAATGGTTGGCATGTTGAATTGGATACATAATGGGCTGGTTTAGATTGATCCTAACCGGATGATTATGAATTACGTCTATTTCTATAAAAAAAATTAATTTAATAAATAGTAAACGCAATTTAAAAATCTCCAATCGAGAATTTGCGTTAGTTACATGTTATTTTCATTCAACCGCTACAAGATCAACAATTCCATAAGCTTGTGCTTCTGTTGCTGACATAAAAACATCTCTTTCTATGTCTTCGGATACAACCCATAGGGCTTTGCCCGTTCTTTGTCCATAAACCCTTGTGAGGGTTTCGCGCAGTTTCAACAGTTCTTCCGCTTCCAGGATAAACTCTCCCGCTTGTGCCTCATAAAACGAACTAGCAGGTTGATGGATCATTACCCTGATAATATATAATAGAATAAAAAATAGAATAAAAAGTTTCTCTATCTTACATGATGAAGCGAATAGAAAAAAAAATAGAAAGATAAAGAATAATAGGAAAAAGATCGAATTGAACAACCGTACAGGCACCCTTCTTGCATATGCATACGGCTCTACACTAAAATAAAATTGACCTAACTTGGCCTCTTTATTGAAAAAAGAAAGAGAAAGATAGAATATATCATACCCAGGTGATTAAATGATCAAATTGCCGCCCTTCCTTTCGGAATATGTATAAAATACTATGATGACTCCGTTGCCTTCTATCTTAATTATCTTAATGTGATTTATTTTGGATATGATTCGGCAATCCCAAAGTTTCTTTTTGTTCCAACCAAAGAAAAAATATTGTTTTTTGCGCACTCCTTGGATTCTTTTAATAACATGAATATTGTTAAGAGCCCTCTAGTGTGAACAAAAAAGGTTTGTGACGCTAAACCGAACTCCCAATTAGAAAATCGAGAAGACCCTTTAGTCTCATACTACTCTCTCGATACATAATCTAATCTTTTTTGTTTTTCAAAAGAATCCAAAAATTTCTAATATCGAATGCAAAATGCCATGCTATTGTTGCTTACTATTTCCTAGGGCGAAGGCATAGTCTTCCCTTTTCTCTTAACTAAAAATCTCATTGGCGCCAAGCGTGAGGGAATGCTAGACGTTTGGTAATTTCCCCCCCGACCAGGATAAAAGATCCTATTGACGCGGCTAATCCCATGCATATTGTATGGACATCTGGTCGCACAAATTGCATAGTATCATAAACAGCTACTCCAGGTATTACCCACCCGCCGGGAGAGTTTATAAACAAATACAGATCCTTGTTATCATCTTCAATACTGAGATATATCATAAGACCTATAAGTTGATTTGAGATCTCGCTATCAACTGCTTGGCCCAAAAAAAGTAATCTTTCTCGATAAAGTCGGTTGATTAGAGTCCAATTGGACTCTTTCGGAACCGTACACGCACCTTTTGATGCATACGGTTCAAAAAAATCTCAAAAAAAAAAGAATCAATGTATGGATTCCGGACCTCCCTCTTTCCCTATAACAGGGTTTTTCTTACTAAAAAAAAAAAGATATTTTCTTCTTAAATTTAAATATAAAAAAAAAATAAAGATAAGTTTTACTGCTTTCTTTTTGTTAGAATTCTAATAAAGAAAAAGTCACTAAATTTATTGAATTAACTTCTCATTGATGTATTGTTTCATCGACCAACCCCGATGATATTTTCTTGTTCCTGAGTGGGTCTCTTTTCTCTTTTTAGGTTTATGCTCTACTCCGGGTAAAGATTGACCCGATTTGGATTTGCACATATAGGACAAATACTGTTATTACCATTTTCCTTTTTTATGACTTTCTGCTTACTTTTTCAATTCAGTTTATACGTTCTACCGAGTCTTGATTAAGAGTTTTAAATCAACCCGTTTAACAGATATTCCACATAGGAGTCATTTAGGTTGGAACTAGTAATCATAGATATATTACCAATTGAGTTGGGTTTTTCTAAACAGAGCCTGAATACTTTATTTTTTTTTAGTTCAACCAAGCCAACCATAAATCATTGTAATTGAGAATAGTAATATGGATCCTCTCAAAATGGATCAAATTGTACTTCACGCTCCAAATTTTTTATGATTTAATGACTCCTTATTGGGCGAAACGGAGGATATCTCGATTGGGGAGAGAACGGGTAAATTCCATATGACCCAATATATCTGACAAGTCGCACTATACGTCAACCCAAGATGCATTTTCCTCTCCAGGGCTTCGGAAAGGTACTTTTGGAACACCGATAGGCATTAGCTCAAAGAAAAAAAACTAAGTACTATATTTAACTTTGATGTGAAAACGTAAGAATATGATTTTACTGTGTTTCTAATTTGAAAATGTTGGCTTTTGTCGGATTTATTTTTTGCATAGATTACAAAAAGTTAGAAAGAAAAAAAAGAAGGAATAAAGTCAAATTTGTAGGAATAGAGCGATGAATAAGTATGTACGTATTCGCTACTCGAAAATGTTATTCAACCCCATTGCGTATTGATACTTATCGAGTATAGAATAAATCTGCTTCTCTTTATTCCTATGAACATAATTGTTGCGTTAATTAAATAATTAAAATAGTTTAGTAATAACAGATTAACAACAGACTAGAAAAAGAATAACTATTAACCCCTGTTCTGAAATAAATTCACTGAACAGCGAGGATCTATAGGATAGTCACAATAGAGTCTTTTCCAGTGCAATAAAGTTACGTAGTGTCTATCTATCTTTGATAAAGGGGAATTTCTATGGGTTTGCCTTGGTATCGTGTTCATACTGTTGTATTGAATGATCCCGGCCGATTGCTTTCTGTTCATATAATGCATACGGCTTTGGTTGCTGGTTGGGCCGGTTCGATGGCTCTCTATGAATTAGCCGTTTTTGATCCTTCTGATCCTGTTCTTGATCCAATGTGGAGACAGGGTATGTTCGTTATACCCTTCATGACTCGTTTAGGAATAACCAATTCATGGGGTGGTTGGAGTATTACAGGAGGAACTGTAACGAATCCGGGTATTTGGAGTTATGAAGGTGTAGCTGGGGCACATATTATGTTTTCCGGTTTATGCTTTTTGGCAGCTATCTGGCATTGGGTGTATTGGGATCTCGAAATTTTTTGTGATGAACGTACAGGAAAACCCTCTTTGGATTTACCCAAGATCTTTGGAATTCATTTATTTCTTTCAGGGGTGGCTTGCTTTGGGTTTGGTGCATTTCACGTAACGGGTTTGTACGGTCCTGGAATATGGGTGTCCGATCCTTATGGACTAACGGGAAAAGTACAACCTGTAAGTCCCGCATGGGGCGTAGAAGGTTTTGATCCTTTTATTCCGGGAGGAATAGCCTCTCATCATATTGCAGCAGGTACATTGGGCATATTAGCGGGTCTATTCCATTTGAGTGTCCGCCCGCCACAACGTCTATACAAAGGATTGCGTATGGGAAATATTGAAACCGTACTTTCCAGTAGTATAGCTGCTGTTTTTTTTGCAGCTTTTGTTGTTGCTGGAACTATGTGGTATGGTTCGGCAACTAGTCCGATCGAATTATTTGGACCCACTCGTTATCAATGGGATCAGGGATACTTTCAGCAAGAGATATATCGAAGAGTTAGTACGGGGCTGGCAGAAAATCAAAGTTTAGCAGAAACCTGGTCGAAAATTCCTGAAAAATTAGTTTTTTATGATTACATCGGAAATAATCCGGCGAAGGGGGGATTATTCAGGGCGGGCTCGATGGATAACGGGGATGGGATAGCAGTGGGGTGGTTAGGACATCCCATCTTTAGAGATAAGGATGGGCGTGAACTTTTTGTACGTCGTATGCCTACCTTTTTTGAAACATTTCCAGTTGTTTTGGTAGACGGCGACGGAATTGTTCGAGCAGATGTTCCTTTTCGAAGGGCAGAGTCAAAGTATAGTGTTGAACAAGTTGGTGTAACTGTTGAGTTCTATGGTGGTGAACTCAATGGAGTCAGTTATAGCGATCCTGCTACTGTGAAAAAATATGCTAGACGCGCTCAATTAGGTGAAATTTTTGAATTAGATCGTGCTACTTTGAAATCCGATGGTGTTTTTCGGAGCAGTCCAAGGGGTTGGTTTACTTTTGGACATGCTTCATTTGCTTTGCTCTTCTTCTTCGGACATATTTGGCATGGTGCTAGAACTCTGTTTAGAGATGTTTTTGCTGGTATTGATCCGGATTTGGATGCTCAAGTCGAATTTGGAGCATTCCAAAAACTTGGGGATCCAACTACAAGAAGACAAACAGTCTGATACAACACTCCTCGGGTTTCTTTCGTCTCTATTTCCATTTTATTTTGGTAATTTTTCCTAGGGGTCAGAGAAACCTTGATCACGACTTTTTTGCGCGTGTTCCTTCTTTATCCGGGAGATGGTCCCCTGCAAATAAAATAAAAAAGAACAAACAGGTATGGAAGCTATAATTGTAAACTGCAATCGAATCCTATGGAAGCACTTGTTTATACATTCCTCTTGGTATCGACTTTAGGAATAATCTTTTTTGCTATCTTTTTTCGAGAACCGCCTAAAGTTCCAACTAAAAAGATGAAATGATTTTTCAGTATATGAGTTGACGTAATGAGCCTCACAATGTTTTGAGGCTCATTACGTCAACTAGTCCCCATGTTCCTCAAATGGATCTCTTAGTTGTTGAGAAGGTTGCCCAAAAGCGGTATATAAGGCATACCCTGTAAAACTTACAAGTAAACCAGATAAAAAGATGGCTACTAGGGTTGCTGTTTCCATTCTTATATAATTTAATATAATTTAATATATATAATTTCAAAACCCCAATGGATCTACGATAAGATCATTTATTTACAACTACAACGGAATGATATACAAAGTCAACAGATCTCAATGAATACAATAGGATTTATGGCTACACAAACTGTTGAGAACGGTGGTCCAAGGCGAACGTTTGTAGGGGATTTATTAAAACCCTTGAATTCAGAATATGGTAAAGTAGCCCCTGGGTGGGGAACAACTCCTTTGATGGGCGTTGCAATGGCTCTTTTTGCCATCTTTCTATCTATTATTTTGGAGATTTATAATTCTTCCGTTTTATTGGATGAAATTTCAATGAATTAGGTCTCTACGAATTGTAAAGGCATACAAAAGGAATCATTGAAAGTTCGTATTTTGAGCCCATTATACTTTGATACTTTGTTTTGGGAGTTCGACCGTGGAATTTATTTGTTTCTGTATTTCCGGAATATGAGTGTGTGACTTGTTATAATCGATCCTATTGATAGTACAGAGGGTGGCTCTGTCATCTTCATAGAGATGGTTCTCCTTCGTCGGATATTTATTCTAGTATCTGGAACACGGAATATATGAAATCGATTAAGAAATATTTTAACTATGATTCATACCTAATGTTCAGATCTCGTATCCGGATTCTAAAAAATCCCAAAGACTTCAATTTTGAAATTTTCGGCATTCTATCTATTTATGGAATGGGTGATAGTCGAAAGGTTCTTACTCGGGAAATCCTTGACTTAACTTAGGTTTTTTTTTATTGAATCATCGAGTTTCTAGTATGAATCTGAGGTTTTAATCAATTCATAGGTTTCTTAACAAGAGAATTCCTATCAATACAATAAAAAAAAAAAGAAAATCCACATTATACACAAAAACAAATTCAAAACGAAATAGGAAAAGAGTGGATTCAAGAGGCACGTAAGGATTAACATAAA